TAGAAATATTCAAATAACAAATAATAAGAATATAGAGGTTCTTTTCAAAAAAAAAATGTTTTTCGAAAGGAAAGATAGAAAGACGATGAAGATAAGGATGGGAGAAGAAGAATCCAGCGGATTCTCATACATATTCGTGTAGAAAGAGGAATAGGTACACTTCATTTAGTTCTACATTCGTTATTGATTCTTAAATACTTCATATTAAGATTATCTTAATATTCTATCTAATAGATAGACTTATCATAAGATATCTTTATAATTATAATTTATAATTATAATAGGTACAAATATGAAATCGAGGTACCCATTCTATGATAGATTTGAACTTTCCCTCTATTTTTGTTCCTTTAGTGGGCCTAGTCTTTCCGGCAATCGCAATGGCTTCTTTATCTCTTTATGTCCAAAGAAATAAGATTGTCTAAATATGATGGGACCAAATCTCATCAATTTCTTTCAACACTGGATCATCATCCAGATGCTTTTTTAATGTAATATGGTAGGATATATGATATGTGGCCTTTCCGAAAACAAATGGAAGAGTTGTTTTGTTATGTATGCCGATGCATAATATACGCATTAATGCATGTATATGCGGTTATAGCTTAATAAATTAAATGATGAAATTCAAAATGATCAGCAAATCTTTTTTGAAAAAGATTTGAAATAGAAACTCAATGTATCTAACCAATTATTCCTAATGGTTCCCGTCGGAATGCTGCTAGTTGATGAAAGTTACTTCGGGATCAAGCAATAAAGTCGAGTCAAATCCATTTGGGTTATTCTCTCAATTCTAATCGAATGCAACTGGATCTAGTATAGTATGAACTGGCGATCAGAACTTATATGGATAGAACTTATAACGGGGTCTCGAAAAACAAGTAATTTTTGCTGGGCCTGTATCCTTTTTTTAGGTTCACTAGGATTCTTAGTGGTTGGAACTTCCAGTTATCTTGGTAAAAATCTGATATCCGTATTTCCGTCTCAGCAAATTCCTTTTTTCCCACAAGGGATCGTGATGTCTTTCTATGGGATCGCAGGTCTATTCATTAGTTCTTATTTGTGGTGCACAATTTCATGGAATGTAGGTAGTGGTTATGACCGATTCGATAGAAAAGAAGGGATAATGTCCCTTTTTCGTTGGGGATTTCCTGGAAGAAATCGTCGCATCTTCCTTCGTTTCTTTCTGAAAGATATCCAATCAATCAGAATGGAGGTGAGAGAGGGTCTTTTTCCTCGTCGTGTCCTTTATATGGAAATCAGGGGCCAAGGAGCCATTCCCTTGACCCGTACTGATGAGAATTTGACTCCACGAGAAATTGAACAAAAAGCTGCCGAATTGGCCTATTTCTTGCGCGTACCCATTGAAGTATTTTGAAATGAACTGAAGAATCAATCTCAGCATGAGAGAAGGAACTTAATACATCTCAAAAGCAGGAGGGAGTATATGGAACAATATTAATAAAATCTAATATAACTAATTAAATAAAATAGATTTTAAAATCTATTAAGGAGAATAGAAACTATTTGTACACAAAAACTATTTTTTATACGCATACACATGGCGTCCAGCTTTACTCTTTATACTAGTAAAAGGTCTAATAAGTATAGATTCATCAAATATCCTAACATGTCTTTTGTTTTCGTAAAATAGAATTCCTCTTTTTAGGCCTTTGAATTGATACCCTATCCCCGCGCTGCGGTTAGACAGTGAAATCTTTCGAATTCGAAATAGAAATAAAAGAATGAAAGGATCCGGTAGGGTTCGTCTTTAAATCCAAATTCTATTCGTTAGTTCAAATGGGTTTTCGAGTCTTCATGGAAAGGAATAAATGAAGAGGAAATCGGTTACAATTTGCCTAATCGGGATCTCTGGAATATGGAAAGAATATTTACTTCTTTTTTTTTTCATTCGAAAAGGGCCTTCTTCTATGTTCTATTCTAGATTATTCTAGATCCAAAGAGTCAATTCTTACACAAAAACAAAAATAGGAAAAGATCCATAGGTTCGATACCTTATTCTTGTTAGAGTTATAGGCTCTTGTTATATAACTCGTGCTTCATATAAATTTCAGATAGAATCGACGAATGAAACAGGTTCATTAACAATTCACATCACAGATACAGAATGAAAAAAAAGAAAGCATTGGCTTCCCTCCCATATCTTGTGTCTATACTCTTTTTGCCCTGGTGGGTTTCTCTCTCATTTAAGAAAGGTCTAGAAACTTGGGTTATTAATTGGTGGAATACCAGGCAATCCGAAATCCTTTTGAATGATATTCAAGAGAAAAATGTTCTAGAAAAATTTATGGAATTAGAAGAACTATTCCTGTTGGACGAGATGATAAAGGAGTACTCGGAGACACATATGCAAAGCCTTCGTATAGGAATGCACAAGGAAACAATACAATTGGTCCAAAGACACAATGAATCTCATTTCCATATCATTTTGCATTTCTCTACAAATCTAATCTGTTTCGCTATTCTAAGTGGTTATTTTGTTCTGGGTAATGAAGAACTTTTCATTCTAAATTCTTGGATTCAGGAATTTCTCTATAACTTAAGTGATACAATCAAAGCTTTTTCGATTCTTTTAGTTACTGATTTATGGATCGGATTTCACTCGACCCATGGTTGGGAACTAATGATTGGTTCGATCTACAACGATTTTGGATTGGCTCAGAATGACCAGATTATATCTGGTCTTGTTTCCACTTTTCCAGTGATTCTAGATACAATTGTGAAATATTGGATCTTCCATTTTTTAAATCGTGTATCTCCTTCGCTTGTAGTAATTTATCATTCAATGAATGAATGAATAATTCATTAGATCTTTTGATATCAATCAAATCATAATCTTTCTTCGTGTATAAAGAAATCATTTTTAATCTTACTTATTCTTTATACTTCTACCTTTTCAATTCAAGGTATTCATACTATATTCCACCAGTACAAATCTTTCAGTACAATCAATACAATGGCAAACTCGTGGATAGGGAATTCTACTAACTACCTATCAAATTTATTGTAGAAATTCCGGGGATCAATGATTGGACCATGCAAAATAGAAAGACTTTTTCTTGGGTAAAAGAACAGATGACTCGATCCATTTATGTATCGATCATGATATATGTAATAACTCGAGCATCTATTTCAAATGCATATCCCATTTTTGCGCAGCAGGGTTATGAAAATCCACGAGAAGCAACTGGGCGAATTGTATGTGCCAATTGCCATTTAGCTAATAAGCCCGTGGATATTGAAGTTCCGCAAGCTGTACTTCCTGATACTGTATTTGAAGCAGTTGTTCGAATTCCTTATGATATGCAACTGAAACAAGTTCTTGCTAATGGTAAAAAGGGAGCTTTGAATGTAGGAGCTGTTCTTATTTTACCCGAGGGATTCGAATTAGCCCCCCCCGATCGTATTTCTCCCGAAATGAAAGAAAAGATGGGCAATCTTTCTTTTCAGTGTTATCGTCCTAATAAAAGAAATATTCTTGTGATAGGTCCTGTTCCCGGTCAGAAATATAGTGAAATCGTCTTTCCTATTCTTTCCCCCGACCCTGCTACGAAAAAAGACGTTCACTTCTTAAAATATCCCATATATGTAGGTGGGAACAGAGGAAGGGGTCAGATTTATCCTGATGGTAGTAAGAGTAACAATACAGTTTATAATGCTACATCAGCTGGTATAGTAAGCAGAATAGCACGTAAAGAAAAGGGGGGATATGAAATATCCATAGTTGATGCATCAGAAGGACGTCAAGTGGTTGATATTATACCTCCAGGGCCAGAACTTCTTGTTTCAGAAGGTGAATCCATCAAGCTTGATCAACCATTAACAAGTAATCCAAATGTAGGAGGGTTTGGTCAGGGAGACGCAGAAATAGTGCTTCAAGATCCATTACGAGTTCAAGGCCTTCTGTTATTCTTGGCATCTGTGATTTTGGCACAAATATTTTTGGTTCTGAAAAAGAAACAGTTTGAAAAGGTTCAGTTGTACGAAATGAATTTCTAGATCTAGAGATTTATTAAAAGAAAGTTGGTAAAAGTGCCAAATTCTTGTTGATTGATAGAATTATATATGATTCAAGAAATTCTATTTTTTCTTTTGCGGGATGTCTGAAACTCATTACTTGTATACCATTCCTAATGATAGAAAATCAGCATACAAATACAAAGGAATAGAATAAAAGGCAAGGACGGGAAAAATGAAAGGAAAAAAGATTTATAGAAAGTATTCTTAGTCTTCCTAATCGTCTATTCGATTCGATACAAGACTACACAAGAAAAGTATTTTCTTGTGTAGTCTTGTATCGAAAGACTCATGATTTTTTTCCTGTTCGCCAAAGATTCTTATTCCTTGTTTTATTTTCCGGGTATAATTGAACAAATAGAACTTCTTCAATTATTCAATTCACTTCAACTTATAACTTAGGAAAATAATTCAAACAAAAAAAGACTTCTCTTGTTTTGTTTCGGCTGAAAAGCGGATTAGATCTTTACGCATATCCAAATATTTCTTTATTATCTCATTACAGTTTTCTTTGTTTTCTATTTCTTTTCTATTTCTATATATATATATAGAAATATAGTTTTTTTCTTTTTCTTATTCGTTTTAGTTTAGTATAAATAGTTGAGTATAAAAAGAAAAGGATTTGCAGGATGTTTCATACGGATAAATCCATACGTATTGGATTCTTCATAAAATCGATGGATTCCTCCTTTCTTGTTGCTTCATATTCAACATATTGACATAATAGTGAATATTATGTAGGAGCGACAGAAACTATGAATCAGTCAATAGATTCAATTATTCAAAAACATAATAATAAAAAAGGAATAGAATAGAGCAGTTTGAAACATAAGAGCAAAGGATCCGTTTTGTCATTTCTAAAAATAAAATATTTGGATTATGTTGACTGAGGTTCCATATGTTTTTGAATAGATCAAAGTCTCGCTCTAAGAGTAAGAACTCAGCGGGGCCTTACCCCGCTG